AAGTCACGTAGCAATGAGAGTGAAGAAATATTATAAAGAAAAAAAATAGGAAATTCCGAACTAAAAACTATAAAAAAGGCCGGGTTTTCCGCCAACTAACTTCGTCTTCGGATATGTATGAAGTATTAACATTCTTTTTTGCACAGTATCAACAAACAAAAAAGAAGAGGTAACAGAATAGAATTCTTTTCTTTACTCAATATACTATTTCTTTGCCTATCTACAAAACGGGGGTATCTATATTCGTATCTAGATATATTTCTAGATGAATAATTATGTCTAATGCTCTAGACTATTTAAAGAATATGGATTCCGACCCATGAGGAGGATCTATTTGATACATTAACCACGTGCCAGGAACCAGATTTGAACTGGTGACACGAGGATTTTCAGTCCTCTGCTCTACCAGCTGAGCTATCCCGACCATTCTCGATGCATAATTCTACTAAAGGACTTGGGTTTATGTCAATGAAAGGGGCTCAAAAAGCATGAAAAAATCTTACCCGGGCACTGGAATTTCTTGGATCTTCAAAAAGGACGACTTTCAAAAAGTAAGAGTAATGGTATGTACTGGGAATGGTTCAGTTTCATAATGGAAATTTTTTTTGCCCATCCATATAGGGATGGGCATTTGTACGTAGATTTATTTATCACAAGATTTGTGAGAAGAGAGAAGCATTTCTGGTTCTGGTCGGATCCATTTGTGAAAGAATGGAGTGGGTGAGAAAATAGCCAATTTTGAACCACTAACGAAAAAATAGGATAACATAGTTATCGAATAAAATGGGCCCTTTTTATTGGGGATAGAGGGACTTGAACCCTCATGATTTCTAAAGTCGACGGATTTTCCTCTTACTATAAATTTCATTCTTGTCAGTATTGACATGTAAAATGGGACTCTATCTTTATTCTCGTCCGATTAATCAGTACTTCAAAAGATCTATCAGACCCTGGCGTGATAGATTTGATCACTGAATATTGGATTCTTCCTTCTGAAATCGATTCAAAAAAAAATTATGAAATTTTTCATAGAAAAAATAAAATATGGATTGGAGTAGTGATTTATCTAGCACGTCTATACACCTATTTATGGGCGTCCTTTCCGGAGTTTCCATAGAAGGATTCCTCTACCAATGTAGTAAAGTCGACCCCATTCATTCGTTAGAACAGCTTCCATTGAGTCTCTGCACCTATCCTTTATTTGATTCTAGCTTTCAGAACTCTTATTTTAAGAAATTTTATGAAAACAGGATTTGGCTCAGGATTGCCCATTTTTAATTCCAGGGTTTCTCTGAATTTGGAAGTTACCACTTAGTAGGTTTCCATACCAAGGCTCAATCCAATCAAGTCCGTAGCGTCTACCAATTTCGCCATATCCCCCCTTACTTAGGGCACTAGACACAAATCTCGTTATGATCCCGACCCCCTTATGTTGGGTGGAATTCATTAGATACTGATATTTATTCCTATATTTAACATTGAAAAGGCGTCTGCTCCCATTCTATATTCTTTCCCACCCTCTCCCTATCGTAGACCTATATTTGGGTACAATCTGTAATGATTGTATCATCGATGTATCCACAATTCAATATGGATGGATATATCCCATATATGTCTTTCTACCCTCTTTTTTTACCTACACTATTTCGAAATAGTGGAACGGTCGAGATTCATTCTTCTTTTTTTGTCGTCCTATCTTCTCTTCTCCCTTTCTGAATGAAACCAGAATAATGTCTCATTATGCTCTGAATTGCAGCCTTATCCGCAGTCTTATACTTTACTTAGGACTAATCTCCCCTATACTATAAATAAAAGAAAATTCTCTATAATTAGAACTGCTATAACTAAGCAAATCCTTATTCGAATGAGAATATCTCTATCAAAAAATAGGAGAATTTTGAATCGAAATTCAATTAGCTATATTTAACTAAATTTACCTACTATATACTACTCTATAAATACTATAGTAATTATAGTAAATAATAGAGAAACTCTATAAACTCTATATTAGTACATTCTCTCTCTCTATATATACTAAGTTATACTAAGTAATAATATATTACTATGATATTATTCTTAATAGCTAAATAGCTTTAATAGCTAAGAATTCTTAATACCTAGGAAACCGTGACCGTGGGTTCCTCCAATTCCTATGCACCATTTCTATTATATAAGCCCGCTTAGCTCAGAGGTTAGAGCATCGCATTTGTAATGCGATGGTCATCGGTTCGATTCCGATAGCTGGCTTTTCTTTATTTGTTCGATTATTACTCTGATTGAAAATGTCTCCTTGAGATCAAGAAATATTGAAAAGACTCTTCCTTTTTCTCCAAATGTAGGTCTCACCAATCGCGAGAACTCCCAACTATGAATAAAAAACAAAAATGGATTGGAGTAGTTAGATCTATACAGAACAAATCAAGAAAGGGATACTTAACTTCCTATTATTATTATATAGATTCGGATATATAGATTCGGATATTGATACAATTCATCTTATTTTAATTTTTTTTATAGTACTTCAGTGGATTTCGCTTCGTTTATCATTTAGTTCAGTCTTAATTTTTTCTGTGAAATAAAATTTCAACAAAATAAGGAGTCTTTATGTCTCGTTACCGAGGGCCTCGTTTCAAAAAAATACGCCGTCTGGGGGCTTTACCGGGGCTCACTAGTAAAAGACCTAGATCCATAAGTGATCTTAGAAACCAATCCCGTTCCGGGAAAAGATCTCAATATCGTATTCGTCTAGAAGAAAAACAAAAATTGCGTTTTCATTATGGTCTGACAGAGCGACAATTACTTAGATATGTTCGGATCGCTGGAAAAGCTAAAGGGTCAACAGGCCAGGTTTTACTACAACTACTTGAGATGCGTTTGGATAACATACTTTTTCGATTGGGTATGGCTTCGACCATTCCTGGAGCCAGACAATTAGTTAACCATAGACATATTTTAGTGAATGGTCATATAGTGGATATCCCAAGTTATCGCTGCAAACCCCGAGATATTATTACTACGAAAGATGAACAAAGATCCAGAGCTCTGATTCAAAATTCTATGGATTCACCCCCCCGCGAGGAATTACCAAAACATTTGACTCTTGACTCATTCCAATATAAAGGAGTAGTAAATCAAATAATAGATAGTAAATGGATTGGCTTGAAAATCAATGAGTTGCTAGTCGTGGAATATTATTCCCGTCAGACTTGAACCTAATTCAAAAAGCATTCGGGCAATTTTGCACCCCTTTTTGCCGAAGTAAAGAGATCTAAAAGATCTCATCTGGATTTTTCCCCATTCACGTATCGCAAATGGATTCGCGGCGAGATTATCACCCCTTGTCCACCCCCCACCCTTTCCGCGATTTTCCGTACCCCAGTAATTAGGGATGGAGAATCGCTAGAAAAGAAAGTCTTGTCTTACTGTTGAAATAACAAACAGTATCCACTGTTATTTTATTTGATCCATTGCGGTCAGTAACGTTGGTGAATTAGGTGAAGGTACGGAAAGAGAGGGATTCGAACCCTCGGTAAACAAAAGCCTACATAGCAGTTCCAGTGCTACGCCTTGAACCACTCGGCCATCTTTCCTACAGAATCTTAGGTTTCTTGCCCCGAAACCGAGTGAATAGCGAGTCATTCATATTAGTATATTATTGCAATTTAGTATATTATTGCAATATGGAATACAGGTACGGCCAATCAATTATCAATCGAAAACTTTTCGTAAAAGAAATATCTTCTTTCGGGGGGCTCAAGGGATAAAAAAACACAAATTTTTTTATATTACAATTACAACGAGTCTGTTTTTATGTGATTTCGTACTGTATAATTCCTTATCTTTGTGGGATCATTTTACCCCGACCAAGGGGTAATCATAAGAATTATAGAATGGATTGTAAAATATGCCTAGATCTCGGATAAATGGAAATTTTATTGATAAGACCTCTTCAATTGTAGCCAACATATTATTACGAATAATTCCGACAACTTCAGGAGAAAAAGAGGCATTTACCTATTACAGAGATGGTGCGATTTGATTATTCTTTTTTTTTATTTACCGATCTCCCCCGTCTTACGAAAAAGAGACACGATTCGGGATACAAAAAAGATTCTTGAAAAAAACTTACGCTTGGTGAAGGTGAAGTTTGGAGATAGAACAATTCCTTCTGTCGTGTATCCCCGACGAATGCAGCCTCAGATGCTTCAATTGTCAATTTTTGTATTGAGCGAAAGGTTACCACCTATGGGTTCTTTATTGCAGGTCAATCCTACGCCAATGGTGCCGATAGGCGGCATAGGGGAAGAAGCACTACACCTAGGAATCAACACCATGAAAACTTTGTCAGAAATTACCGCTTTTCTTTATTTGGATCGGTACTAACAATAATGGTTGGGACAACAAACATCCATCTTGTTTGTGCTTTGGATACCCGTATAACCATCGAAGACCGTTGAAGTTACTAATTCCTGAAAATATAGAGAGCGTTGAGGACAAAGAAATTGTTGGATTTACCATTTATATATATCTAGTTACTAGTTATATATGTAACATGTAACATCAACACGTTTGGTGTTAAGAAAAGATAGATCTCTTGCAGGAAGGCTGGCTAGATATTTCTTGTAAAGACACTAGCCCCCGTCAGTTCATAATGAGACTATTTCAATCTTTTTTATTCCATGGATTATTTTATTCCCCTTATTATTATGCACAGAAGGGAGGAGCCGTATGAGATGAAAGTCTCACGTACGGTTCTGGAACGGGGATTTTTGAATAGAATGAACGACCGTAACGGATGTCAGCTCAATCCGAAGGAAATTATGCGGAAGCTTTACAAAATTATTATGAAGCTACGCGACTAGAAATTGATCCCTACGATCGAAGTTATATACTCTATAACATAGGCCTTATCCACACAAGCAACGGGGAACATACGAAGGCTTTAGAATATTATTTCCGGGCACTCGAGCGAAACCCATTCTTACCACAAGCTTTTAATA